AGAAATTGGAATTTTGCTATCCAATTTGATTCTAACAGTATCTATTAGAAATGAGTTTTCTAGCATTTGACTACGTACCACTAAAGGATTTAATCGCAAACTTGACAGATAACCCAGAAACTCTAAATTATCTTTAGATAATTGATTTATATTGACCTTTTGTGGTTGAAACCATATGGAAAAATAACATTGCCATAAATTAACAAAATAATATTTCCATTTATTCATCAGAATCGGTGTATCCTTTGTTGCCAGAATGCATTTTCCGTGATATCTAACATAATGTATGAAAGGATCCTTGAGCAACCCTAGGATTGCCGGAAAATTATTAACAAAGACTTTTAAAAAATGTTGTATTTTTCCATAGAATAAAATTCGCTCAAAAAGGACTTCATAAGATGTCGATCGTAAATGAGAAGACCGCTTGCGTAGAAAAAAAAAGATGGATTCGTATTCACATACATGAGAATTATATAAGAACAAGAAAAATCTTGGATTCAAAATTGATTTTTTTTTTATATCAAAATTCTTACAATTGCAAGACTCATATAGATATAGACAGAACCGAAAAAAATGCAAAGAAGAGGCATCTTTTACCCGATAACGTAGGGTTTGAACCAAGATTTCTAGATGGATGGGGTAAGGTATTAGTACATCTAACACATAATTAAAATGTGAGAATTTATCTTCTAAAAAGGGAAATATTGAATGAATTGATTGTAAATTATAAGATTTTTTTAATTGTTTTCCTTCGAAAAAGGATCCTAATCTTAGGGAAAAAGGAATTTCTACAATCACTGCAAATAAAACAGATATCATTTGATAATAGAAAAGATTGGTATGCCCCAAAAAGGGATTTTGGTTCAAATCCTTCGTGGGAATAATCAAACGATTCTGTTCAGACATCCGCAAAATTAAGCGTTTAACAAGTAGTGAACTATATTTTTTGTCATAATCCGCATTTTCCAAGAAAATAGAGCGATTTCTATTTAATCTATTTAAACCATGATCATAAGCAAGTACATAAATATACTCCCGAAAAAAAAGTGGATATAGAAAACTCTGTTGCCGAACCCCATCAAACTCTAAATATCCCTTAAATTTCTCCATTTGGGTTGAAATTCGATTTGAACTGTTAAAGTAAAGTCTTTATTTTTTTTTTAGTTCTGAAATGACACATAGTGCGATACGGTCAAAATGAGGTATTAGACTACGAAAGCAATAGATACCTCATAAACAGGTAGACTGCTAACCAGATTCTCTATCTTTAATAGGTTTTTGTTAGTTATATTATAGAATAACAAAACAAAATTATTAGAAATCCTTTATTTTTTTAACCTAATCGCTCTTTTGATTTTGGAAATATATATTTTTATCAATATACTGCTTCTTTTACACATCCATCTCCAACCTAACCCAAACGGACTAGGTAAAAAATAATTAGGACTCATGAAAAAATTGATAATAACACGCAAGAAAAAAATTCCTTCCCATACCCGTATTAGGCACTAATCTATTTTTAACATTTAATTAGATCGGGTAATTTTTCAAATTACGAATGGAAGCTCGTTTCTTTTTTTTTCCTGAAATCAGGAAACCTGGTTTTTTTATCCATCCATTTATATTTATTCACTCGACCCAAATTGGAATTCCTTTTTTTTTTTTTTGTTCGACACCGAAAATAAGGTTGTACCGATCAGGAAAAAAAAATGTTATCTGAATTCTCCCTTGATACGACATGCTATTTTTTCCATTCATTCCTTTCAGGATCAGTCGTGGTCTTACAAACTCTACCGTAGATCTGTACGAATCCTTTTCTTCATACAAATGTGTAAAAGATGCTAGTCGCACTTAAAAGCCGAGTACTCTACCGTTGAGTTAGCAACCCCCCCCAAAAAAAAAGAAAGTACTGCAAATATGTAGATACAACCAGAATAAAGAAAAAAAAAGAAAAATCCAGTCATGTGTGCGTCCGTGATAAATAGATCTATTTCTCTATGAGAGAATTATATTTGGTGGATACACTGTTGTCAATATGATTGTGAATTTTTAATATAGCGAAAAGAAAAAAATAACAAAGCTTAACCCCTTGGTTTGTTAGTTCATACAATGAAGTAAAACTAAGCCAGTTAGGGTAATCTCAAATCTTTTTATACTTTTTTAGACCCATTTTTATGGCCTTTAATTTTTTATGAATAATATATTCATTATTCATATAATATAATAATAAATATATTTTTTTATATACAGTATTCTTTTTTAAACAATAAAATTTTGTATTTATACAAAAATTAAAATTTATATAGATCCAAAATTATTTTCATAAATTTATTTATGATTATAAAAAATAGTAATTGTTAACAGGGTTTTTTAGTATTCGTACCTTAGTAGGAATACGAATAATAAATCGAATTTCTAAAAAAAACGATGGAAGCGAAAGAGGAGGAAAGAAACGAGTATATAAAATTTGATACCAAGCTATATACGAGTCTTTCACATCCTCTTTTTATGTTTCATTAATTAAATTTCGTTTTATTAAGACTAAATTCTGTAAAAATCCCTGCCTTCTTTGAAATATCGTGAACTGTTCTTGTTGGTTGAGCGCCTTTTTTAAGGAAATCGAGAATAGCAGGAAGATTTAAATAAGTTTGATTTGTTATTGGATAAAACAAACCCACTTTCCTAAGATCTCTTCCTTCTCTTCGGGATCGAACATCAATTGCAACGATTGGATAAACGGCTCATTGGGATAGATGTATATGAATAATACCCCCCCCTATAAACATATAATAGGCTTTGGCCTCGTACGGCTCGAGAAAAAATTAAATGAGTATTAAGTTAACTCTCTGTAATAAAATAGAACTATTAGATAGATTAAGAAAAACATTAAATAAATTAGCCAGTATTGAAACCCTAAAAAGTTTTTTCCATAAAAAGAATTCGTAACATTCTTACTCTCGTAACTCAAGTTAAATAACTCTCAAATATCTCAACAGAGAATCCTCGAGTACTCTTTTTATTGAGTAGTCTCTAACCCTTTTGTGTTTGGCTCATTTTTTTAGAATCAATTTTGATTCTTCATTCTGATCTATTTGTTCAAACAATTTAAAACTGGATTTCCTTGTTTCAGAATTCTTTATCCTTACTTTGAATCTTTGGGTTTAGACATGACTTCGGTGATCTTGAATCGTTTTATTAAAAAGGGCAGCAACAAGCCCCTTTTTTATTTATGATTTCTTTTCTTTATATCAAAAAATTATACAAACGCTTGATTCACGCATGATAGACTTTTGATTCAAAGAATTTTACAAATTAAAGAAAATTTTATTTTTCCATTGTAAAATTGCTTGAAAGGTCTTTTTTTCAATATAAAAATAAAAATACTTACGAAGTTGTTCCAACTTATTGATTCGCACTAACCCTAGATCCTTACTCCTGCGAAAGGAATAAAAACTTTCTATTCTCCTCGAGCTCCATCCTGTACTCTTTTTTTTACAAAAAATAGAACACAAAATGTCGAGCCAAGAGCACCTATATTCCTATATAAAAGTGGCGGATCAAAAAATCCACAGCAGATCATGTCCTTCAATTCAAGTCGCACGTTGCTTTCTACCACATCGTTTTAAATCAAGTTTTACCATAACATTCCTCTAGTTTGTGTAATTGATTCAATTCTTGAATCATGAATAGTCATAGTTCGGTCAGTATATCGTAATCTATACTTTTTCTTTCTCTATGAATGGAATAGTGAATTTACGTGTAAAAGGTTCAGTCATAATTCAAATGAATCCAATATAAAATTGTATATATGTAAAATCGAAATTTGAATATATAAATATATATATATATTTTTTTTTTCATTCTAATGTTTTATATATAAAATATATTGTATTTTTAAACAGAAATACAAAGGTGGTGTACAAAGGCAATAGAAAATTTATTCCGTAATGACTGTACTCTGGGACGGAAGGATTCGAACCTCCGAATAGCGGGACCAAAACCCGTTGCCTTACCGCTTGGCTACGCCCCATTTAGATTTTTATTCAAGACTACTAAAAGAGTAATAGTGCTATTGGTTGTTCGTCAATTCAATTTAAGCCCAAATAAAAATAGATTACACAGGTGCTAGATTTTTGACACGTGTAGATAGCAAATCAAACTGACTTTATTGATCATTACATATAATTCAATTAAGATATTGTATGAAAATATTATTTCTTTAATTCTCATAAGAGAATGAAAGGTTTTTTGATTGAGTAAGTTCAACAAAGTCTTTTTAGACTATCTTTCTTTGTTTTTCTTAAAAAAAAATTTTTTAATAACTCAATCAAAATTAAATTATCCACAAGAACACCTATTTTTGCTATGCTTAATATATTTAATTTGATCTGTATTTGTTTTAATTCTGCCCTTTTTTCAAGCACTTTTTTAGTCGCCAAATTGCCTGAGGCCTACGCCTTTTTGAATCCAATCGTAGATGTTATGCCCGTAATACCTCTTTTCTTTCTTCTCCTAGCCTTTGTTTGGCAAGCAGCTGTAAGTTTTCGATGAAATTCTTAATACTGTCTTATAAAAATTCGCGGTTTTTTTTTCTTCCAACAATTCAAAAGATCAAAAAAATCTTGGCGTATGAACGAACTCTCAACTCAAATATTGAATTTTTTTTTGTAGCCATACTAAAGCTGGATCATTCTATTTCCTAAATTTTATCCTCTTTTCCCTAAACGAAAGAACCTAATTAGATTCGAGCTCACAAAAATAAATCACTTTATTTTTTGGTATCAAAATTAGATATTTGGTATAAAAATAGAGAATCTATTCTCTTTTTTTTTTTCAAAAAAAAAGTAAGATCTTGGAGATTGTGTAATGCTTACTCTCAAACTTTTTGTATACACTGTAGTTATATTCTTTGTTTCTCTCTTCATATTTGGATTCCTATCTAATGATCCAGGACGTAATCCGGGACGTGAAGAATAAAAAAGCAAGGTTTTTTATTGCTTTATTTAATTAGTGGAAATGCTCAATTTTATTTGTTTTTTTCTATTACACATCATCAAAAGTAGAAAGGGAAAGAGAGGGATTCGAACCCTCGGTACGATTAACTCGTACAATGGATTAGCAATCCAACGCTTTAGTCCACTCAGCCATCTCTCCTAATTGAAAAGGGATACTTATTAGGTTCCATTATAAAAAAAGGCTTAAAAAAAACCGTCTCCACTTTATTCTTAAAAAGCTTTCTTTTTTGTATAGATTATTCTTTATATTATATATATTTTTTCGTTTTCTATATTTGATTATATATATAATTTCTTTTTTTTTTTTTCATCTATTTTTTTTTTCATCTATTTATATATATATAATATATATATATATTACTATTACTATTATATTACTATTATATTTATATTATATAACCTTTTTTTATAGAACTTTCTCAGTAATTCTATTTACAAAAAAAATTTAGATAAATATTAGATAAAGAAAAGGCTCGAACTCGAAAGAGAAATAAAAAACCACAATAATAAAAAAAGAGAATCCTCTTTTTTTTGTCTCGTCCAAACACAAGTAAAAGATCTTTTTTTTTATAGCCTGGCCTGGTCAGTCCCCAGCCGGGCCTTTTTTGTTAAAGTTAAAAGACTCATCCAATGGAGTTTTAGAAAAAAAAAAAAAGATCTGAAATTGAAAAAAAAATGGAATCCGCTTTACTAATTTTATTAAGCCTACACGTCGACGCTATAATTTTATAATTTTTTTTTCCACCCCCGATTACTTTGTTCGACAAAAGGTCAATTTATATGCAATAATTGCATTGTAGCGGGTATAGTTTAGTGGTAAAAGTGTGATTCGTTCCTTTAATCCCTTTAATAGTTAAAGGGTCTCTCGGTTTGATTTATCTTCCGATCAAAAACTTTATTTCTTAAAAGGATTTAGTCCTTTACCTTTCAATGAAAAATTCAAGGAAGATTATAAATTCTCGTAATTTGTATCCAAAGACTCTAATCAATTGTAAATTTGGATTATGAAATTCCGAAACATAATTTTTGAATTGGATGACTATTTACAATTCAATAAGTATAACAAGAGGATCCATGGATAAAGCTAGAAAAGTTTCTTTCTAATCGTAACTAAATCTTCAGTTCTATTCATTGTTTGGTATAGAAAAAATTGAAGCAAAATAGCTATTAAACGAGAACTTTGGTTTACTAAAGACATCGACATATTATATTGTTTTAGCTCGGTGGAAACAAAATACTTTTCCTAAGGATTCTCTTAAATAGAAATAAAGAACGAAGTAACTAGAAAGATTGTTCGGGTTCTCCCTTTATATCTTCTAGAAGGATCATCTATAAAGCAAAATTTTCTGTGAAAGCACCCAGACGGAAAAAAAGCTAACATAGATGTTATGAGTCGAATTTTGATGTTGATTCCTTCGTATTTTATTTGGTAATTTCTCCATACATCATAAAGGAGCCGAATGAAACCAAAGTTTCATGTTCGGTTTTGAATTAGAGACGTTAAAAATATAAAAATGATCAATCGACGTCGACTAAAACCCTTAGCCTTCCAAGCTAACGATGCGGGTTCGATTCCCGCTACCCGCTCTAAGTTGTAAATTGCCCCCCTCCCCTTTTATTAGAGATAATTTTATGTATTAGAATTGTCTAATAGCAATTGTGTATTGAAATGAATTCAATACACAATTGCTAAAAAGATTTCGCACCTTCTTTTTTTTTACAACTATAAAGTCAAAAAAAGCGAAAAGCGTCCATTGTCTAATGGATAGGACATAGGTCTTCTAAACCTTTGGTATAGGTTCAAATCCTATTGGACGCAATATCAATATAGATAAAAATATATTGATATTTATCTATTATTTCCATTTATATATATATTATAAAAAAAATATATATTTTTTTCTTTTTAGAAAAAAAGATAAGAAAGAATATAGAATAATAAATAAATTCTGAATACTTTAATATTTAATATTAAACAGATATTATATATATACTTAACTTAAATATACTTATATTTATAGAATTTCTTAATATTTTATATAAGTTCTTAAAAATTTAATTAACGAATAAAACTTACTAAAAAAACAGAAGGATCCATTTACTTTTTTATACTTTCTCCTGAAGTATAAAACGTTCCAGTTGGTCTTGAATACCTTCTTTCAACAAGCTTTCTGCTTCCGCGGTTAATGTCTTGGTAGAGGATATGATTTCTTGGAACTGAGGTTTATTCGTTTTTAAGTAAGTGCGTAACTGAACGAGAAATTTTCTTACTTGTCCAATTTCTAATCCATCCAGATAACCATTTGTTCCGGTATAAATGGTCATTATCTGTTCTTCCACTGTGAGAGGGGCTGATTGAGATTGTTTCAGTAACTCACGTAATCGTTGACCTCTTGCCAATTGATTCTGAGTAGCTTTATCGAGATCAGAAGAAAATTGGGAAAAGGCTTCTAATTCAGCGAATTGAGCCAATTCCAATTTTAAT